ATCCGGTTAGGATCCATCTAAACCAGCCCATTATTTATATATATGATTTAACATGCCAACCATTAAACAACTTATTAGAAATACAAGACAGCCAATCAGAAATGTCACAAAATCACCCGCGCTTCGGGGATGCCCCCAGCGTCGAGGAACATGTACTAGGGTGTATGTGCGACTCGTTCAGATCGTGAGCTGGAACAAAAAAAAGAACACTTTTTCCAGTATCAATGATCCGTACCGGCGAATGGGATAGAATAGAAAAAGAACTACACTCAATTTAGTATCTAAAAAAAAAAGAAAAGCTATCCACCCGTTTCGTTTGTGTATGAAATTTATGGTTTCCATTGGTGCAAATCCAAGTACTTCAATTAAAAATGAGAAGCAATTTTCCATTGGTAGCAAATAGTTATCCATTAAGCGGAGGAAATCTTACTTAAAAAAACCGAAAGATTGGGCCCATCTTGCAAGAACGGACTAACAGGGTTAGCTGACCAGCCAACTCTCATAATTAAATACCGTTACTGTATAGGTAGATCTCATAGTGAACGACCTATTACTGGATAATTTATGGGTAGAGCCAAAGAATGTGAACTATACAAGTTACCAATAACATTGATTAATGAAGTAAAGGCTCCGGTGTATAGAGAAGACCTCACCGTTTAAGAAGTAACCATAGAAACGATGTAAGCCGCTATTTATTTATCTTTATCCATTTAAATTTTATTTTTTAGTTACTCTATTTTTCTTTTGATACCTAGTAGAATAAAATTTCTTATTTTGACGTGAAATGTCTAGAAAAAGAAAAATAGTGGTCGGGAAGGTTATAGTAGCCAAAGCCGTTGGAATTTTTAGTTTATACATTGGAAAAATAAGCTTTGTTATTAATAGACTAGGAAAGGAAAAAGAATAACTGAAAGAAAGGAAACCTATTAGTTATTCGTCAAAGTTTCATTTATTCAATGACCAGAATTAGACGGGGATATATAGCTCGGAGACGTAGAACAAAAATTCGTTTATTTGCATCAAGCTTTCGAGGGGCCCATTCAAGGCTTACTCGAACAATTATTCAACAGAAAATAAGAGCTTTGCTTTCGTCTCATCGGGATAGGGATCGGCAAAAGAGAAATTTTCGTCGTTTGTGGATCGCTCGAATAAATGCAGTAATTCGTAAAGGGGGGGTATTCTATAGTTATAGTAAATTAATACACGATATGTATAAGAAACAGTTGCTTCTTAATCGTAAAATACTTGCACAAATAGCTATATCAAATAAAAATTGTCTTTATATGATTTCCAATGAGATCATAAAAGAAGAAGTGGATTGGAAAGAATCCATGGGAATAATTTAAACGGAGTTCCCCGGAGAATAAACTCCGGGACGGTAGAGTAAAAATGAATATGATAAAATACGCTAAACTAAAATGAATGAACACAAAAAAAAGGATTGATTCTTCCCCAATTCCTTTTTTTCTTACGACACGATAATCAAATCTTGATTTTCTTATTTTTGGAATTAAAGCATCAACCCACGGTTGAGTTCGGATTGAAATTTTGATTCAAGTGAAGAAAGAGTAAGCCTATTTTTTTCTGGCTCTAAAACCGGCAGTTCTAGCGGTCGACTCAGTTCTTTCAAATTGTTTATCATTATTAAGAAAAGGTAACAAAGATAAAATACGAGCTTGTTTTATAGCAATAGTAATTAATCGTTGTTGTTTCAAGGTCAATCTATTCACCCGTCTAGATAATATTTTTCCTTGTTCACTAATAAATCGACTAATTAAACTCATGTTTCTATAATCAATTCGATCCCCCGATTGGATCGGGGGCAAACGCCTACGAAAAGATCGCTTGGATTTAAGAAAAGGTCGCTTGGATTTATCCATAGTTTGCTTAGTTTATTCCTTATCCCGAAAACCCTATTTCAGTCGGATCTAAAATGAATTAGAATAAATAAATAGGATTTGGTTTATTTAAATTTAAATATGTTATTATTATATATAATGTAATTTTTTCCCCTTCCAAGGAAGGGTTCCATACAGGCGCTCGATTTGATCTATTTCTTTATCTCCCCATGAATCGTATGTTTGTAACAATACGCACAGAATTTTCTCAACTCCAATCGATTAGGCGTATTGTGCCGGTTCTTTTGAGTAATATATCTGGAAATACCCGTTGATACCTTATTAACACCGTTTCGAACACAACTGGTACATTCCAAAATAACAGTTATTCGGACATCCTTCCCCTTAGCCATGAACCCCCCTTTTTATTTTTGATTTACTCAACTCTTCTATTTTCGACCCGAAACGAAGAAGAAGAAAGGAAGGTAAAAATAGAAGTTACTAACTTGAAATCCAAAAATCCAATTCTGAAAGATTTTGCTGCAATTAAAAATGAAATTAATATCAATTTCTTTTTTTCTCTTTCCTCCCTTATTCTAAAAAAGAAAAGGGAAAAAAGAGAAAAAGGGGGCGAAGGGTGAGTCACAGATATTTAATTGTAT